CGAGGACTCGTCAGAACAGCCCTTCCCTTCCTTCCTTTCACCAAGGGAGCCCCTTTTCGCTTACGCGCCTCTACAAGAGCCATTATTTCGTCTAGGCCGATTTCACCCCAGGGCTTCGGATCCCCTTCAAAAAGGATTATACAAAGAGTCGACCAGGCCTTGTAGAAGCGAAGATCGATGTCCGTCCCAGCCAGCCCATTCGACGAAGCAATCTTGGACCCTCTTGGCTGCGCTGTGCTTGGATGCACTTGTATTCCACACGCCAGCGATGAGATGAAAACCGCCCCCATTCAGTGGTTCCCGTGCCACCACAATGGCATGGCATCGAAAGAGTGACCGGAACCTGTCCCTGACCAGCTCGTGAGTAGCATCCCGCTGCTGGTCGGCACAGCGTAGCGTCGCTGGTATTTTTTGATTGCCCCGCTGACCTTTTCTAGGCCTCCTTCCTGCGGAACTGGATTGTCGATATCGACCGAATTTGTACTAAAGACAAAAGATCTTTTTTCTGCCTCTGTTTGAGACGCCCTATCCATTGTGTTTCCTGCTGATCTTATTCAGACCCCATCCCTATTTTATTTGTAGATTTTCTTCTGAAATATATGAAAATGGCAGCTTACTAGACAAGGCAGAAGGTTTATTCTTTCCATAGATGCCCGATTCGTTTCCGATATGCGCTTCCGTTCCATCCGACTACACTGAACTCCTCCTAAAAAAGCGCGTAAGGTTTAGGCGTCAGCCCTTTCCCCTTAGCCCTCTCACTCCCTAAGGAATGAAAGGCCACATCTAAGTCCAAAAAACTGGAATACGAATGAGATCCACAATGCCATCATTGTATGGCCGATAGTAATAGATGGCTTGACTTGGCATCTTTCTCCCCCCTATCCTGCCACTTATGACATTACGAGCTCTAAGGTTTTCAGGTATAATTTACTGCCCGGATTATGCAACTGGTCTAGCAGCATAAACAAATTCTCGCGAGTTACTATATCCCCGGGGCTGACCCTTTGAGCAAGGCTTTGTGCTACGTCCAACCAGGTGTACCGCTCACGAGTCAGGGAATCGTTGAAATATGACTCCAGAATGATAGCCGATTTCAAGCGCAACGTATCTACCGAATCCAGCGGATGCACCTGTGGCAGGTCGGCTTCATCCAAAAAGTTCGGGATTTGTATTTGTGGCTGGGTCTCGCTGTGGTTCTTCAATTTGCACCACTTGAAAATTCTTTTAATGAATTTCTTCATTCCCTTCCCTCTGTTGACTATGTCTCCCGAATGGCATAATTGTCCGATTGATTCCTCGATCGATCTTAAAAGAAGACTGACTCCTCCTCCTTCTCCTCCAAGATCGTCGTTGGTCCTTCGTTCGTAGTGGTAATCTTTGCAACCGGTGCAAGGGTCTCATCGTAGTCCACTCCGTACTCTTGCGCATAACCCGTTGCAACAAGATTCGTAGATGTAGATAGCACTCATTTTTGTATTCATTGAGACTTATATATAATACGTCATTTTGAAATATGGCCTTGCGGTCTTACGTCACTTCCAGGTTGGCATGCGTTCACTTTCTCATGCCAATGGTTCCTTATAGCTCCTCGTTTATGCTCTCAAGCAGTCCCACCCAGTCAGTCTCTCCAGCCTCGTTTATTGAAGTGCCACTAATATAATCTTTAGTTGTTCATATTACGGTGAACCAGCCGAGTAAAAAATGGAGGTTTGATCAAAACAGAAAAGATGACTTCCCTGTACACGGAACACTCACTAAACCCTTGTACAAAGTAAAGAAAAAGAAGTGCTTCCTTTTATTTTTGCTTTGTTGAATCTTCTTATAAAGAAGAATAGCGTTACTTGTTCTTTTTTTTTCAGAACAAACCTGATCTTATGCAATAAGATCAGTCTGTAGCTTGCAGTAGTAGCAGTTCCGGACCGCAATTCGATTATCGAATGGAGTAAGGCCGGACCGATTAATAGGAAGGAAGCAAGCAGGCAAGCAGGAGTTTCCATTAGCCTAATCCCTTTGTCTTCCTTCGGTTCATTAAGGGTAGTGAAGTGAGGAGACTATCATTAAACCCAACATTTCACCCATGTTGTCTTAAGTTGCGGTACATCGTGGGAAGGCGTCCCAACCATTGTGGTACATCGCAAGAAGTCGAGGTAAGTTGAGGGTGCTTGGGTGTGAGTCCTTTAATAGAGGAACAAAGTATGGTAAAAAGCAAGAAAAAGAAAACAAGTCAAAACTAACTAACAGTACTTTCAACTGATAACCAATTGATGCAAAACACTTTCTCTCAATGCCCCCTGAGAGATTCAGCCTTTGTGTGCTCTTTCTAAACGCTTGTGCGCTCTTTCTTGATTTATTTTTAACCCAATAATCATTATTTCAATCTATTTCGGGGTAACGAGGAAGGGAAGACCTCAAGTGATCCTCCTTGAGCTTTTCCACTCCAACACTTAGACACTCAATCTCGTAAGGAAGATTGCTACTCGAAACGGCATCATAGAAACTAGAATAATGATAAAGTGGTAGTGGAATGGCCAATCTCTTTTTTAGTATCCAATAACCGTTAGTAGATAGAGTAGAGGGAAAGAATCCTCGCCCTTAGACCAGCAGGGCAATGACTTCCTCCATTCTTAATTATAATAGACCGCCTAAAACGCACCTCTGGATCCTCACCTTATAGCAACAACCTAATTCACTCGCTAAGAACTCCCTTTTTCTGTCTTACTAAACTAATAAGTAAGAAAGGATAAATAAACAAACACGAAACAGAGGGAGAAGAGGAGTAAGTGAGTTCATGTTTTTTTTGATCGGGCGAAAAGATAAGCTACAAAGATGGGTGAGGGAAGCACTCACCTTGCTTGGGCTACCAAAGAAAAAATACTATAACATTGTAAGACAAACCCATTGGATCCCATCTAAAAACAAAGTCGTCGAACCTGGTCCTTCTAAACTCCCCCATGACAGATGACCAGTGATATAAATCTGCCTTGATACTAAAAACTACGGCTTCCCTGCTTGCTTCCTTGTCCTCAAGGATAGAGCTGTTTCGCGCGGGCCCAAATAACCGCAAAAAACAGCATCCGCCAAAGAGTCTTTCCTTTGGGAGGCGGATCTGGTGGGCGCCAACATTCAAACGGTCCCGCACCTTGGAAGGCATAAACACCAAAACTATGAATGAAGGATGCCCAAACATCCCAAGAGAAGGTACAATGCATCAATGGGTGATCCACCGTTTCCTCATCTTTCCTGCATAGAACACACCCGTTTGGCATTTGGAAACCCCACAGCAAAGTTCATGTTTAGTGTCAACTTTACTAGTGATTCACAAGTCAAAAGACAGTGGGGAAACACACACAAAGGGTTGTTTTCCAGAGATGATGAGAATGAGTTCTTGAGCATTTCGCCTTATAACAGTCGAGATCCATGCATTAACAAGAGATTCATCAACGTCTTCATCGACTTGGAGACTGAATTTCTGTATATTTTACATGTCATGGAGAAGCAATACTCTATCCACATAATTCATTCACCTCTTTGACCGCGCTGGATTGGGACGAATAAACCGAGAATATTGAAAGTCAAGATTGGGAACGGAGGTCCACAGGTATCTCCATCTTGTTGATAAAATGCCGGTAGCCACGACGTGCTTTGTAGGAAGGAACGAGAGGATGTGATTAAGAACGGCGTCAGGTAATTTACTGATCCTATCCTCTCCAATGTCCATGTTCTGTCCCTTAAGAAGCTTATGGTTATTCACATCCATGGTCTTCCTAAAAGATAGAATTCATCATCAAAATTATTTATATGTAGCGAAGAAAGGATATCGAGCTCTAGGGTAAGAATTAAGGCCGGCTTTCGGGTTAGTATAGTAGCTCGGACTAGTAGCTACGGCAACATTGATCTCCCTTGCCCTCTCTAGTAGTTGGTGCAGCTCAGGTAGGAGGCCCCTCTCACGTATGGCAACATGGAAGCTTTTCACGGCCTCGAATATGAAAAAGTGTTCTTCGTCTATTACTATTAAGGTAAGGGGTGAACCGAGCAAGCGGAGCCTATCGCTGCTGGAATGCCCGCTACCCATGCTGCTGTAGGCGTAGAGTCCATATGAGATTCATGGGTTCCGGATAACGTTTGTTTTGAAGCTGCCACTCAGCTGCATCTTACAAATCCTCTCATAGGCCTCTAAATTTACGTTTATCGTGTCTTGCCGGTTGCCGGAATACACTATATCGCTTTCAGAACAGGCCGTAAACGATCGAATTCAGGCCTTGAAGAAACTCTCACTCGAGAACAAGGACTTCCCTGTACTAACGGGCCACCCTACCATGCCCGCGCGCTGCCACTTGGATTGACCAACGGCGAGCGTAGAGTCCCCGTTCGGGGCACCTGCGAGATTCCGTTTTTCGCCTCCGCTTGCTCTTTTCGCTTCAAAGTAAATTGACCAGAGCGCTGTGTGCGTGCTTCCCCGGAAAATCACTTCGCGGCAACATTGAAGCCTTAACGGACCCGTACTAAACGGCAACATGGAAATCCCTTTTCGAAAGGTCAGAAAGATCACAACAAATATATTCTAGTGAGCCTAATCCTTTATATCATCTTAATCTTCCTATCCTTGTCATCCGAGTCACTTCACTTCAGCCAACTTCTCAGTAAAAACGTGAGCTGCAATCCGAGCTAACCCTGCCCTGCCCTTACTGTAAAGATCATCGTAGGCCTCAAATCTTACGCCGTAGCGTGCCAGATAGCTGCGAACCGAGCTACCCTAGCACTACCTGAGCTAGCAGGTCTTCGAAAATCAGAATTTGAAAGAAGAAAAGAGAAGAAGCCGAGAAGTACTTCTGGACGAGCTCTAGAGCGAGCGGAACGGTTAGGTGTAGGGATTCATTCCCCATCCGGGGGTTAGGGCTTGACGCGCCTCAGTTGTGAACTACCTCTGTAGCTTCCGATAGAACAATAGGAACCATGGCTTGACTTTAACTGAGAAAAGTTGCGCGGCTTTGAATTTGAAGCAGCTTTCATTTAAAGAAGTATGAGTCTAGCTAAGCTAAGGGTGCAACGGTTTGTTGAGCGAAGTAGGCTTGCCGGTTTAAACGGCAACCTGACGCGCTATTCGGCCTTTGGATTGAATTCCGTGGAGTCACCTCCTTCAGATCGGCAACATTGTAGTGTAAATCTGCCTCTTCCGGTTCTGTCTTTACCTTCCTGGCTCTAGCTAGTGGTTCTAGTTGCGCCATACCATAAAGGGCTAGTCGCATCTGCCTTCCGTCGCCTTTGGCCCTCTCAGTGAGGCACGGCATTAGCTTCTCTAGACTCGTAGGCAGCATCATCTCTATCAGCTAGTTAGCTAGCCGCTACTAGTTCATGTAGGCAGCTCTTGGTGGAGTTAGGGCAGCAGCTATTCTTCCTGCAGCTCCTGCATCTAAAGCAACTGGTGCAGATGGTGCAGCTTACGCTTACGGTTGCGCGTCTTAAAATGTCTTGCTTCTTGTCTTAGAGCAGTAATTAGTACGGGCATTCGTCGCCCACAAGGTGGAACGGTTGGGTGTCTTACTACAACCAAAAAGGGGGGCTTGGTTGGCTTTAATGTTGCAAGTGGGCTAGGCTAAGTAAGTTGACCTTCAAAGCTTCTTTTTAAAGAGCGAATGATAAAAAACTCTCTGACCTTAACGCACCTACTACCGGCGTTGGCTGACTTACATAGTTGTTCTTTGCTTTGAAGCACTGCTTCTGGTCTCGCCGTTTTTCATATAGAATGTTGCTTTTCGCGTATGGCAACATGGAACATACAATGGCGTAACAGCTTTTGTGTCGTCTTAGTTATTCCCCCTTTGCTTTTGGGGTTAGGGGGTCAAGACTGTTCGGAGTAGTGAGTGAGTTTTTCCTTCCTTTTGGGGCCATACTAATAAGGGCACAACTGGCATATTTCATATATACAGACAACCTGGCATCTCAAAACTAAGGCATCTGAAGACTGAAGAACAGACCGATAAGCCCGGCAACATGAAGAAAGGGGAAGCTCTTCGCGGCAACATTGAAGCCTTAGGGCCAGATGAAAAACTACAGGGCGTAGCAAGCGCCAGAACCAGCAATCTCCGGTCCTACATGAAACTTCAGTGTTCCGGAATTCCATCTAATGAACGGACGACTTCAGTCTCATTACGTGTAGTCAGGGCCTCTCACTACAAGCCGGAATTCGAAAGAAAGCACGGTCCTCCATTCCACCTGAGTGCTTCGGCCCCCCTGGAAGGCGGTAGCCTTAGTTTGCTGCTTTCAAGCCGTAGTTTGCAGGGTGGAAGCTGGCGGCAGGGCTTGCTTAACCGGATACACGGAATTGGGATCTCTCTCGCATGCAAATATTTCTATCGGGAAACCTCGAAACTTATATTATCGTTGGTAGGAGCGGCGGGATGAGTATGAGTATATAAATGAAATAAATAAATCTGAGACCAACAAGAGAAATTGTATATCAATGGAAGAAAGAACGATGTGGAAAACAAGACAGGGATTCTCTACAATGACACTGTAGACCAATTGAAAGGGATGTAGCGCAGCTTGGTAGCGCCTTTGTTTTGGGTACAAAATGTCACGGGTTCTAATCCTGTCATCCCTACCTATTACTTCTCCTCTGGGCAGTAACGAGGGATCAATTGAGATCGATTCAAATTGGACATACATAATCTTTCATTTTATGATACTATATGCATGCGGGGGTACAAAAATCATCCTTTTCCTTACGGTCTTATCTATTGTGATAAGAAAGCGCTCTTAGTTCAGTTCGGTAGAAAGTGGGTCTCCAAAACCCGATGTCGTAGGTTCAAATCCTACAGAGCGTGATTCCGGTCGAATTACAATGAAATAACTTCACTAACTTGAACAGCAACCTGAATTTGACCTCCTGCGGATTAAAGAAAGGTTCGGAGGAGGTAAATCAAAAAAAGAGATGTTACTTAATCAAAGGTCCAACTGATCACCGCGTCTGTATTGTCAATATGCAGTTACGAATAATCCAGCCAAAGTAATAGGAATTAGACCTAACACGATTCAAAAGAGTAAAACTTCAATCATTTCGATTTGTTTGAAAGGGGAAAAAGGAGAGGTTTAGGCGTCAGCCCTAAATATTCATCCGAATCGCCCATGAATCTCAATGACCAAGAATTGACAATTGACGCGGGAAGGAACTATAACCTGGAATCTCACAGAAACATTTCTTTTTTTTCATTCAATGAATTTAAAAAAAGTCGTATCTTGCTCAGACCAATAAATGGAGCTGGGGTTATAGTTGAAGCCGCCAGTATAAAACCGAAATTACTAGTTATAGTAGGCATGAAGGAGCTAAATGAGATACGTTCTTTGTTATACATATTTTTATAAAAAACTGACCTTAGTTTCAGATACGAGGATAAGCAAAAATACCAATTGACAGAATCTCTTCCAATGGAAAGTTTTTTATTCATCAGTCATTATCATAATAGACGGCACTAACAAAGATAGAGGTAGAAAAAAAAAGAT